ATCGTATCTGCTTGACCTTTCATAAGCGGGGACAGAACGAAACGGCCATAATAAAGACGCTTACTGTCTGTTCTTGATTCAACACACTTCCACTGTAGTGTTCGAGTGGATACTGCTACTTCTTCTCGAACCATACTAATATTATTGTTTGATCAGATCATTGAATCATTTATTTCTATTGCAATCCATTCAATTTTGATTTCTACACACGTCTTTTTTTAGGAGGCCTACATCCATTATGTGGCATAGGGGTTACGTCACGTACGAAACTTAATAGTATACCACTTCTACGAATGGCTCGTAATGCTGCATCTCTTCCGAGACCAGGGCCTTTTATCATGACTTCTGCTCGTTGCAGACCCTGATCCACTGCCGTACGAATAGCATTTCCTGCTGCGGTTTGAGCAGCAAATGGTGTCCCTCTTCTTGTGCCTCTGAATCCACAAGTACCAGCGGAGGACCAAGAAACCACCCGACCTATTACATCTGTAACAGTCACAATGGTATTGTTGAAACTCGCTTGAACATGAATAACTCCTTTTTGTATTCTACGTCCATTCTTACGTGAACCAATTCTTGGTATAGCTTTTGTCATATTTTATCATCTCATAAATATGAGTCAGAGATATACGGATATATCCATTTCATGTCAAAACAGATCCTTTATTTGTACATCGGACCGTTTAGAAAGTCCCTTGTTAGAAAGATTACCCCTGTCTCTGTTTATGTTTCGGATTGGAACAAATTACTATAATTCGTCCCCGCCTACGGATCAGTCGACATTTTTCACAAATTTTACGAATGGAAGCCCTTATTTTCATATTTGTTATTCCTTAATTCCAAATATACTCCTTTGGAAGAAAATAAGTCTCTTGAAATTTTGAACCTCGAATTGTATTCCCATGAAAGGAATGTTTAAATTCAAATAAAAAGCCGCCTAATCATTCGACTCTTTGTTGCGAAGTCTATAAATTATACGTCCCCTAGTTGAATCATACCGACTTACTTCGATTTTGACTCTATCTCCTGGTAGTATCCGGATAAAACTCCGTCGGATCCTCCCCGAAACATAACCTAGAATCAGATCTTCATTGTCTAAACGAACTCGGAACATACCATTGGGAAGTGATTCAGTAATTAAACCTTCGTGAATCAATTTTTGTTCTTTCATTCCAGGTAACCCCCTTGAAGTATCAACTAATGGAGGAGGAGTAATAGTAGACAATTCGTCTTTCCTCTCTTTTTCCCAAATAGCAAGTTACGGATCAAATTCGGATACCAGAAGGATCACCAGATATAATACAAAATTTCTCCCCCAATTCTTTCTAGTCGAGCTTCTCGATCTGTCATTATACCTCGAGAAGTAGAAAGAATTACGACCCCCATTCCACCTAAAATCCTAGGAATTCGTTGATGGTTGGAATAGATTCGTAGACCGGGACGACTGATACGCTTTAAAATATTTCTATATGTTCCTTTCCTATTCCTTCTATGTCGCAGGGTTGAAACCAAAAAATATTTGTTGTTTTCCCTATGTTTCCTAACATTTTCAATAAACCCTTCTTGTAGAAGTATTTTAACAATGTTTTCGGCGATATTAGTAGATGCTATTCGAACCGTTCCTTTTTTATCCATGTTAGCATTTCTTATAGAAGTTATTATATCGGCAATAGTGTCCCTACCCATGACGAACTAAAATTATGGGTTCCTTCCAGTTTTGATATAATCAACATGTTCCTTTTTTTTTTTCATTTTTTCTTATTTATTTATGAATTATTAAAGGTATATGCGTGAGACACAATCTACTAACGTGATCTATTTCAGAGACCTTACTATATTCTATCACGGTCTCATCTACTAGTATTTATAAGACTTCAGGAGCTAATGAGACTATTTTAGTGAAATTCAACTGCCTCAATTCCCGCGCGATCGCTCCAAAAACTCGAGTTCCTTTTGGATTTCCTTCTTGATCAATGACAACTGCTGCATTGTCATCATATCGTATTATCATACCGTTGTCGCGTTTGAGTTCTTTACATGTACGTACAATTACAGCTCTGATCACTTCTGATCTTTCGAGAGGCATATTGGGCACTGCTTCTTTGATTACAGCAACAATAACGTCACCAATATGAGCATATCGTTGATTACTAGCTCCTATGATTCGAATACACATCAATTCTCGAGCCCCGCTGTTGTCCGCTACATTCAAATGGGTCTGAGGTTGAATCATATCATTTTTTTTTTGAATCTGCTCTTTCAATGCAAAAGGCAAAGGAAAAAGAGAGAAATATTGTCTGCCCAGAAATCCAAAAATCTGCGATTGTATTTTTCATCACAAATACCCTTCACATACCTATCACGCGATAATGAATTGAGTTCGTATAGGCATTTTGCACGCAGCTATTGAAATAGCTGCTCTGGCTACAGTTTCTGATACTCCGCCCATTTCATAAAGTATTCGACCGGGTTTAACGACAGATACCCAATATTCGGGAGATCCTTTCCCCGAACCCATACGTGTTTCGGTAGGTCTTACTGTAACGGGTTTGTCGGGAAATATACGTACCCATATTTTTCCACCACGGCGTGCATATCGTGTCATTGCTCGTCGTCCTGCTTCTATTTGTCTAGATGTGATCCAAGCGGGTTCAAGTGCCTGAAGAGCGTATCTGCCGAAACAAATATGATTGCCTCGATAAGATATTCCCTTCATTCTTCCTCTATGTTGTTTACGGAATCTGGTTCTTTTGGGGTTATAGTTGATGGTTGTTTCTCAATCCCATCTCTACTGCAGAACCGGACATGAGAGTTTCTTCTCATCCAGCTCCTCGCGAATGAAACGATTCAATAATATTACGTATATGTATTTATTGAATGAATAATACACTGAATCATGGAATTTATTGATATTTAATCTGTCACACGGGAAGCCGTATAGTATATAGTATATACGGCTAGACGGATATTTCTATTTTATTTATATGGGATAATGCCTTTCTTTTGAAAATGAATCCTTGACCTTTACCGAATCTGTCAAAATACTGCAATCCAATAATGGTTTCGCGGGCGAATATTGACTCTTTCCATATTTGCTTCATTCGTAGGGTGAACCCATGACCTATCAGAAGAAATTAATTGGTTCCTGGTTGATTCCGCCATCCCACCCAATGAATCATTAGGATTCGTTTTCAATAGAATCTTCCGCAGTCACAGGTTTCGTCGTTCCCATAGCTTTTCCATTAATGGCTAGGCCTGAACTATGCAATGGAGCTCCTAATTAAATTCGTTCCCGAGCCAATCTCCTCAGTCTCTATTGACTCGGGGCTCTTTATTATTTGTATTTTTCTTATGAACCGTATTCATCTAATTATGGACGAATCAGTATTGATGCTTTATCACACTGCCTTTTATGATATGATGTGATTGATAGACCATACATATTGGAATCATATATCATGGAGATTCTCCTTCTCTCTTTCTCTCGCCCTTCCAGTTACCCACATCCCTCTATTTTTCTTTCCAACCTATAAATGGATTTTTCCTTTATGAAAAAAAAAAGATTTCAGTTGCTACAACTATATGATCGATACATCATATGGCGACTGCTTCCTTGGATCTCGATAATACAAAGCAATGAGTTGGTTACTAGTTCTTATAGTTATTAGTTAGGGGCTGGTCTGTTTTTTGAATCCCAACTTTAAATAAAAAACCAACGAGTCACACACTAAGCATAGCAGTTCCACCAAAAGGTCAATCGAATTTTTATTCAACCTTATAGAATTAGAATTGCTCATTTTTCATTTTTTTTTTTTTTATTGAAGTGAAAAAGAATAGTTTGTAGTTTTTGTTCTATCACTGAATAGAATGGCAAGCAAAGGAAGGGTCCATTATTGCTCGTCTACAAATATCCAAATTTTGATGCCCAATGCCCCATAGGCAGTTCGAACTGTATAGGAACAATGATCAATTTTAGCTCGAATGGTTTGGAGGGGAACCCTACCTTCTCTGATCCATTCGACACGTGCAATTTCTTTTCCGTCGATACGCCCTGCAATTTCCACTTGAATTCCTTTTGTGTCTGCTTGTTCAGTTAATTCAATAGCTTTTTTCATTGCCTTTCGAAACGAAACCCTATTCTTTAATTGTAGAGCTATATATTCTGCAAGAATATTAGGTTGTCCATAAGGTTTTGCAACTCTTGTAATAGCAATGTTAAGTCTCCGATTCACAGAATGAAGCCCCTTTTGTACATTGATCTGCAATTCTTCGATTCCTCGTGTTTGGCCTTCTATTAACAAATTTGGGAATCCAATATAGATTATGACCTGGATCAAGTCCATTTTTTTTTGAATCTCTATATGTGCAATTCCAATTCCTTCGAAACTTGAAGATACTCTTATATTTTTTTGTACATATATCTTGATACAATCCCGTATTTTTTCATCTTCCTGGAGACCTATGTAATAACTTTTTGGTTGTGCGAACCAAAGGGAACGATGACTTTGGTTTTCGCCAAGGCGGAAACCAAGTGGATTTATTTTTTGACCCATCTTTTTTTTCTCTCTCTCTCTCCTTCTCTATATATCTTTCTATTATAGGATCTCTCCATACATTTTTTGTTTCTAAAAATATATCCTGATCTGTTTTCTTTTTAGAGCTATCCTTCAATACAATAATTATATGACAGGCGGGTCTTTCTATCGGATAACTACGTCCTCTAGCCCTGGGTTTTAACTTTTTCACGATAGTACCCCCATTGACTTCGGCTTTACTAATGACTGAATCAGCTTCGTTGAAACTTTTATTGTGACTAGCATTTGCTGCTGCCGAATAAACCAGTTTAAAAATGGGATAAAATGCTCGATAAGGCATGAGTTCCAGTAACATAAGTGTTTTCTCGTAGGAATGCCCACGAATCTGATCAATGACTCTTCGTGCTTTGTGAGCAGACATACATATACGTTGAGCTAAAGCTTGTACTTGTGTACTCGAGCTCCTCTTCATCTTCTGCTTTTTCAAGGTCTTCTTCCACTTTCTCCACTTTGACATAAGATAAGGTTCGCCTCCCGCCAATGAACGATGAGCCCCTATTTCACTTTATTTTATTAACGGAGAGATCTAGTATCGTTTCTCGCGTGTCCCTGGAAAGTAAGAGTAGGTGCAAATTCTCCTAATTTTTGACCCACCATACGATCCGTTATATAAATAGGTAAATGCGCCTTTCCATTATGAATGGCAATTGTATTGCCGATCATTGTGGGTATAATGGTAGATGCCCGGGACCAAGTTACTATTATCTCTTTTTCCTCTCTCATGTTAAGCTTCTTTATTTTTTCCAATAAATGATTAGCTACAAAAGGATTTTTTTTTAGTGAACGTGTCACGGCCTATTATTCCCCCCCCTTTTTTTTTTGAAAAGACGAGTAAAAAACAATATTTATTTGATTTTGAATATTCCTATTTACGGCGACGAATAATAAAACTATTACTATATTTATTCCTTTTCCTACTTCTTCTTCCAAGCGCAGGATAACCCCAAGGGGTTGTGGGTTTTTTTCTACCAATCGGGGCCCTCCCTTCACCACCCCCGTGGGGATGGTCTACAGGGTTCATAACTACCCCTCTTACTACAGGACGCCTACCTAGCCAACACTTAGATCCGGCTCTACCCAAACTTTTCTGGTTCGCCCCAACATTACCCACTTGTCCGACTGTTGCTGAGCAGTTTTTGGATATCAAACGGACCTCCCCAGATGGAAATCTTAATGTGACCGATTTACCCTCTTTTGCAATCAGTTTCGCTACAGCACCTGCTGCTCTAGTTAATTGTCCACCCTTTCCAAGCGTGATTTCTATGTTATGTACGGCCGTGCCTAAGGGCATATGGGTTGAAGTAGATTTTTCTTTTTGATCAATAAAAACCCCTTCCCAAACCGTACAAGCTTCTTCCAAAGCATACGGCTTTCCGGATGTATATATATATATTATATGATGATATCTAGACAGATGGATTTTATATGAATCGTGTGATGAAGTACCACATGAGTGGATATATAGGAATACAAATCTGCCAAATCACTCATGTTATGATCTTATACATCCTAGGTCTCTCCGTTTCGTCATCTGGCTTATGTTCTTCATGTAGCATTCAGACCGAATGACTCTATGAAATTACGTCGCTACTTCCACATATTACGGGTAACGTAGGAGACATTTCTATTTTTCCCCGGGGGGATTTTTAGAATTACCACCACTTAGCTTTCAATTCACCTCTGACCATCAAATGAAATGTGAATAACCCATCCTCTTCTCTTTGAAACAAGGGTCGCTTCCGCTTCTGTCCGTGCTTCAAACAATTTTGTCTTCTCCATATTACCATATCTTGAGTGTCAATAATTTTATATGAGGAACTACTGAACTCAATCACTTGCTGCCGTTACTCTTCAGTTTTCTGTTGAGGTCTATCCCGTAGAGGTACTCAAATTGGATCAGTGATCAATTTCTAGGTTTCGTCGTAAACCTAATTGGTTACTTCCAATTACGTAAATCCATAGTTCAAACCGCACTCAAAGGTAGGGCATTTCCCATTGATATAGGAACTTCTGTACCGGAAACAATGGTATCTCCAATTATAGCCCCTCTGGGATGTAAAATATATCTTTTCTCACCATCTCCATAGTGTATGAGACAAATGTATGCATTTCGATTAGGGTCATATTCTATGGTTACGATCCTAGCAGATATGTCTTTTTCATTCCGTCGAAAATCGATTTTACGGTATAGACGCTTATGGCCTCCTCCTCTATGCCCTGCGGTAATGATTCCCCTGGAATTACGACCTTTACCACAGCGATGCTGTCCATAGATCAAATTATTTCGCGGATTGGATTTCACTTGACTGTCTACGGATCCTTTGCGTATGCTCGGGGTAGAAGTTTTGTATAAATGTATCGCCGTGTTATTTAGTATTTTTTTTTCTTTTTTTTTTTTACTTAAATTCTTTTCTCTTCTCTATAAGAGGTAAAATAGAATAACCCGGTTGAAGCGTAATGATCATACGTCTGTAATGCATTGTATGTCCCATAATGGGTCCCATTCTTCTACCCTTTCCCGGGAGTTGATGACTATTTATAGCTATTACTTTGATGCCAAAGAAGAGTTCGACCCAATGCTTTATTTCTGTCCTAGTTGATCCTGATTCGACATTAGAAGTATATTGATTGTTCCCCAATAACCGAATACTTTTTTCTGTAAAGACTACATATTTGATTCCATCCATAAATCTACTTTCTTCCCCACGAGTTCCAGTATCGATAAGAATTCTAGTTCTTACTCTTCATATGTTATGGTTGGTATGAATATACCATACCAATTCGTTATGTATGGATGATGAGATTCCATTGATACGGAGCCAGTGGAACTAGCCTTATTGAATGTCCCCGTTGGCCTGCATCCAGCAGGAATTGAACCTACGAATTCGCCAATTATGAGTTGGGCGCTTTAACCATTCAGCCATGGATGCTTCACTGGGGTCATTGTACATCGCGAGTGACCCAAATTCAATTCACTTAGATTCTTTTGGATTCTTTAGGAGGAATCAATGAAATGAGAGGACATCAATTCAAATCCTGGATCTTCGAATTGAGAGAAATCAAGAATTCTCGCGATTTCTTGGATTCATGGATCCAACCCGATTCGGTGAAATCTTTCACTTCCTTTTTTTTCCACCAAGAGCGCTTTATGAAACTTTTGGATTCCCGAATTTGGAGTGTCCTAATTTCACGTGATTCACAGGGTTCAATTCGTCGACATTGCACGATCAAAGGTGTAGTACTGCTTGTACTTGTAGTAGCGGTCCTTATATACAATCGAAATAGGGTCGAAAGAAAAAATATCTATTTGATGGGGCTTCTTCCTAAACCTCTGCGTTCCATTGGACCCCCCAATTATACATTGAAAGAATCCTTTTGGTCTTCCAATCTCAATAGGAAGATTGTTTCGCTCCTGTATCTTCCAAAAGGGAAAAAGATCTATGAGAGTTCTTTCATGGATCCGAAAGAAAGTACTTGGGTTCTTCCAATAACTAAAAAGTGTATCATGTCTGAATCTAACTGGGGTTCGCGGCGATGGAGGAATGTGATCGTAAAAAAGAGGAATTCCGGCTGTAAGATATCGAATGAAATTGCAGCTGGAATTGAGATCTCATTCAAAGAGAAAGATATAAAATATCTGGAGTTTTTTTTTGTATCCTATACGAATGATCCGATCCGCAAGGACCATGATTGGAAATTCTTTGACCGCCTTTCTCCGAGTAAGAAGCGAAACATAATCAACTTGAATTCGGGACAGCTATTCGAAATTTTAGTGAAACATTTGATTTGTTATCTCATGTCTGCTTTTCGTGAAAAAAGACCAATTGAGGGGGGGGGTTTCTTCAAACAACAAGGAGCTGAGGCGACTATTCAATCAAACGAGATTGAACATGTTTCCCATCTCCTCTCGAGAAACAAGGGGGGTATTTTTTTGCAAAATTGCGCTCAATTTCATATGTGGCAATTCCGCCAAGATCTCTTCGTTATTGGGGGGAAGAATCGGCACAAATCGGATTTTTTGAGGAACGTCTCGAGAGAGAATTTGATTTGGTTAGACAATGCGTGGTTGGTAAACAGGAATCGGGTTTTTAGCAAGGTACGGAATGTATCGTCAAATATTCAATATGATTCCATAAGATCCATTTTCTTTCAAGTAACGGATTCTAGCCAATCGAAAGGATTTTCTGATCAATCCATAGATCCTTTTAATTCCATTAGTAATGAGGGTTCGGAATATCACACATTGATCAATCAAACAGAGATTCAGCAACTAAAAGAAAGATCAATTCTTTTAGATACTTCCTTTCTTCAAACGGAACGAACAGAGATAAAATCAGATCGATTCTCAAAATACCTTTCCGGATATTCCTCAACGGCTCGGCTATTCCCGGAACGTGAGAAGCAGATGAATAATCATCTGCTTCCAGAAGAAATAGAAGAATTTCTTGGGAATCCTACAAGATCAATTCGTTCTTTTTTCTCTGATAGATGGTCAGAACTTCATCTGGGTTTGAATCCTACCGAGAGGTCGACTATAGATCAGAAATTGTTGAAGAAACAACAAGGTGTTTCTTTTGTCCCTTCGAGGCGATCGAAAAATAAAGAAATAGTTGATATATTTAAGATAATTACGTATTTACAAAATACCTCCTCAGTTCATTCGATTGCAGCAGATCCGGGATGGGATATGGTTCCGAAGGATGAACCGGATATGGACAGTTCCAATAAGATTTCATTCTTGAACGAAAATGCATTTTTTGATTTATTTCATCTATTCCATGATCGGAACAAAGGGGGATACAGGTTGCACCACGAGTTTGAATTAGAAGAGACATTTCAAGAAATGGCAGATCTATTCACTCTATCAATAACCGAGCCGGGTTTAGCCTATCATAATAAGGAATTTGGCTTGTCTATTGATTCCTACGGAAAATTATTGAATGAGGTATTCAACTCCGGGGATGAATCGAAAAAGAAATCTTTATTGGTTCTACCTTCTATTTTTGATGAAGAGAATGAATCTTTTTATCGAAAGATAAAAAAAAAATCGGTCCGGATCTCCCGCGGGAATGATTTGGAAGATCCAAAACCAAAAATAGCGGTATTTGCTCACAACAACATAATGGAGGCGATCCATCAATATAGATTGATCCGAAATCAGATTCAAATCCAATATAGTACCTATGGGTACATAAGAAATGTATTGAATCGATTCTTTTTAATGAATCGACCCGATTGCAACTTCGCATATGGAATTCAAAAGCATCCCATAGGAATTCAAAAGCACCCAATAGGAAATGATATTCTGAATCATCTAACTATAATAATAGATAAGATCAACCAACATTTATCCAATTTGAAAAAGATTAAGAAGAAGTGGTTCGATCCTCTTATTTCTCGAACCGAGAGATCCACGAATCTGGATCCTAATGTATATAGATACAAATGCTCCAATGGAAGCAAGAATTTCCAGGAATATTTGGAGCATTTCGTTTCTGAGCAGAAACACCGTTTTCAAGTAATGTTCGATCAATTACGTATTAATCAATATTCGATTGATTGGTCCGAGGTTATCGACAAACAAGATTTGTCCAAGTCACTTCGTTTCTTTTTGTCCAAGTCACTTCTCCTTTTGTCCAAGTCGCTTCTCTTTTTATCTAAGTCACTTCCTTTTTTCGTTGTGAGTTTCGGGAATATCTCCATTCATAGGGCCGAAATCCACATCTATGAATTGAAAGGTCTGAATGATCAACCCGGCAATCAGTTGTTAGAATCAATAGGTGTTCAAATCGTTTATTTGAATAAATTGAAACCCTTCTTATTGTATGATCATGATACTTCCCAAAGATCGAAATTTTTAATCAATACAGGAACAATATTACCTTTTTTGTTCAACAAGATACAAAAGTGCACGATTGACTCATTCCGTACTAGAAAAAATCGCAGGAAATCCTTTGAGAACACGGATTCCTATTTATCAATGATATCCCACGATCGAAACAATTGGTTGAATCCTCAGAAAAGTTCATTGATATCTTCTTTTTATAGAGCAAATAGACTTCAATTCTTGAATCATCCCCATCGCTTCTGGTTCTATTGTAACAAAGGATTCCATTTTTATGGGGAAAAGACCCGTATCCATAATTATGATTTTACATATGCACAATTCCCAAATATCTTGTGCATTCGCAACAAAATATTTTCTTTGTGTTTCAGTAAAAAAAAACATGTTTTGGGAGAGAGAGAGACTATTTCACCAATTGAGTCACAGGTATCTGGCATATTCATACCTAACAATGTTCCACAAAGTGGTAACGAAACGTATAACTTGTACAAATCTTTCCATTTTTCAATTCGATCCGATCCATCCGTTCCTATTTACTCGATTGCAGACATTTCTGGAACACCTGTAATAGAGGAACAAATAGTCAATTTTGAAAGAACTTATTGTCAGCTTCTTTCAGATATGAATCTATCTGATTCAGAAGGAAAAAACTTGCATCACTATCTCCGTTTCAATTCAAACATGGGTTTGATTCACACTCCATGTTTTGAGAAATATGTGCCGTCCGGAAAGAGGAAAGAACTGAGTCTTTGTCTAAAGAAAAACGTTGAGAAGGGGGAAGTAGGTAGAACCCTTCAACGAGATAGTGCTTTTTCAAATCTCTCAAAATGGAATTTGTTCCAAACCTATATGCCATGGTTCCTTACTTGGACGGGGTGTAAATATCTTTATTTCACCTTAAAAAACAATATTTATTTGATATTGAATATTCCCTTTCAATATTCCCTAAGTGGCAGTCAAAAATTTGTGTCCGTTTTTCATGATATTATGCATGGATCAGATATATCATGGCCAATTCCTCAGAAAAAGTGGGGGTCGATTCTTCCACAACGGAATCTGATAAGTGAGAGTTCGAGTAAGTGTTTACAGAATCTTCTTCTGTCCGAAGAAATGATTCATCGAAATAATGAGTCACCCATTCCATTGATATGGACACATCTGAGATCACCAAATGCTTGGGAGTTCCTCTATTCAATTCTTTTCCTTCTTCTTGTTGCTGGATATCTCGTTCGTACACATCTTCTCTTTGTTTTCCGAGCCTCTAGTGAGTTACAGACAGAGTTAGAAAAGATCAAATCTTTGATGATTCCATCATACATGATTGAGTTGCGAAAACTTCTGGATAGGTATCCTACATCTGAACTGAATTCTTTCTGGTTAAAGAATCTCTTTCTAGTTGCTCTGGAACAATTAGGAGATTCTCTGGAAGAAATACGGGATTCTGCTTCTGGCGGCAACATGCTATTGGGTGGTGGTCCCGCTTATGGGGTCAAATCAATACGTTCTAAGAAGAAATATTTGAATATCAATCTCATCGATCTCATCAGTATCATACCAAATCCCATCAATCGAATCACTTTTTCGAGAAATACGAGACATCTAAGTCGTACAAGTAAAGAGATCTATTCATTGATAAGAAAAAGAAAAAACGTGAACGGTGATTGGATTGATGATAAAATAGAATCCTGGGTCGCGAACAGTGATTCGATTGATGATGAAGAAAGAGAATTCTTGGTTCAGTTCTCCACCTTAACGACGGAAAAAAGGATTGATCAAATTCTATTGAGTCTGACTCATAGTGATCGTTTATCAAAGAATGACTCTGGTTATCAAATGATTGAACAACCGGGATCCATTTACTTACGATACTTAGTTGACATTCATAAAAAGTATCTAATGAATTATGAGTTCAATAGATCCTGTTTAGCAGAAAGACGGATATTCCTTGCTCATTATCAGACAATCACTTATTCACAAACCTCGTGTGGGGCTAATAGTTCTCATTTCCCATCTCATGGAAAACCCTTTTCGCTCCGCTTAGCCCTATCCCCTTCTAGGGG